TATCAAAATCATGAGCGTCAGCATGTAGGTTCCAGATCCAAGTAGTAGTATCAGGTCCCTTAGCTATTGTTCTTGAGAAATGACCAGGTTTTGCCCATTCCTCGAAAGAAGTTTTTATGGGATCCCTATCTACCAAAATTTTTACTTCTGGTTCCGGTGAACGAATAATCATTGAGTCCTCCTCTTTCCAGACAACACATACAAAGAGACCTGCCAACAGAAAACAGAATTAGTGAACTTATGAGAGATGTTTATATTGAGTTTTGCTATCTCCCATCTATCTATTTTCTATTTTCTTTAATGAAATCTATTTTCTTTAGTTATTCACTAGAACAATTATGATCTCGAAGTTAATCCGGGGCAAGTGTTCGAATCTATTATGACATAGTAGTGAGGCGCTCAACGGACCTTTTTTTTGAACCTTCTAAGACTTTTTGCGAACTTTGAAAGGAAGTTAAATAATTTTTTGTGCAGCCTAATCGAATATATTCAGATTTTACTCAGAAGTTCCTAGATCGAACTAATTTTACTTTTTGTTTTTATATAGACAGTATTATTTTGTACTCTATTTTTTTAAATCCCGGAGTAGTCATTAGCATTCATTATTAGGCAATTTATGAGGCACTGGTATTTTTCTTTCTTTTTTTGTCGAAGGTAAGGTCTCTTTTCTTAATTGGATTGAATATTTGTTTGAATAGCAGAAAAAACGAAAAAATTATCTATTGTATCCACATATCGTTTATCTCTACGAAATACTCAAAGAAATGTAACAATTTTTTAAAGTATAAATTTTATAAAGTATAATATATAATTAAATTCTGTGATTGGTCGTTCCCATAGAAATTCTTTTTTTATTTGATTGATGGGGACAACAAACAATAAATTATAACAAATTAAATATATCTATATCTATCTATATATAGATAGATATAGATATATTTTTTAAGAAAAAAAAAAATAGAAGAAAAATAAATAAACAGAGTGTTTTTATTCAAAACGCCCTGTGATCTTCAACCAATTCTGTGCTTCAATATAATTACCAGGGGTAAGGGCTATAGCTTGTTTCCAATATTCAGCGGCTTGATTAAACCAAGATTCCGCAACTTCCGAGTCTCCCTGTCGAATGGCCTGTTCTCCTCGGTCGGAATAGGTGAGTCAATTCCTTTCCTTAGAACCGTACTTGAGAATTTCCTGACTCATACGGCTCAGCAGTCAATTCTTTTTTTTTCTATTTTTTTTAAGTTAACTAAAAGAAAAAAAAAGAAGTTATTAACATGAGTTTCAAACTTGAATTTTGACTAATAAAGAATTTCAAAGAATCTCATCTTTTTTTAGTTTTATCTTTTCTCCTACCTTCAGAAAAAGGAAGAAAGCATTCGAATTAACACCCTCATTCTAATTTTCTGAAAAGTAACTATCTCGATTATATATATATCATATATTTTTCTATATGATATATCCATTTCTATAGAATCTTGGAAAAAGTATTTTCTTTCTTATAAAGAAAAGGCTTTCTATCTTTGGGATTTGATACTACACCGCTGCTAAAAAAATCAGGGGATCCACTTTATTACATAAGCGGTTTCCTTACTTTTCTATCATGAGATAAGTAAGCAGTTTTTATTGTATCGGCTCAAAACCGTGTTAATTGATCTTTACGATGCTTCCTTTATCAATTAGATCTTTTATCCATAGAAAAAGCGGGTATCTAGGCATATCTATTTCTTCATATTTTGTTTGACTTCTATGAAGTTTCTTTCTTTGCTACAGCTGATAAAAATCGTTGTTTTGGACGATATATGTATATGTAGAAAGCCTTTTTTTTTTTTTCTAGTATTTTTTATATAGATATATATTATAGATATATATATTAGTATTTGTGTATTTTTGCTTGTTCGTTTCTTTTTCTTTCTATATTGGAGATAGTCGCACGTAATGACAGATCACGGCCATATTATTAAAAGCTTGGGGTAAGAATGGGTTTCGTTCGAGCGCCCTAAAATAATATTCCAAAGCTTTTGTATGTTCCCCGTTACTTGTGTGGATAAGGCCTATGTTATAAAGTATATAACTTCGATCATAGGGATCAATTTCCAGTCGCATAGCCTCATAATAATTCTGTAAAGCTTCCGCATAATTTCCTTCAGATTGAGCTGACATCCGTTACGGTCGTCATTCGGTTCAAAGAATCTCCGCTCCAAAACCGTACGTGAAATTTTCATCTCATACGGCTCCTCCCTTATATATGTAATGATAAAAATACATAGAATCCAAAAAGATTTTAGTATTCTCATTATCAACTGAACAGGGCTAGTGTTTTTATAACAAATCTCTAGCCAACCTTCCTATAAAAAATTCTTCCTTAACATTAAGTATCTTGGTACTGGATAAAAAGACAGTAACTTCAACAATTTCTTTGTCCTCAACGCTGCTTAGTTTCCCGGAATTATTCACTTCAAAAATATTCGATGGTTATACGGGTATCCAAAATACGAACGAG